GTTTTGTCTCGAACTTAAGCCATAACACAAAAATGGGTTGTGTCAAGAAACGAGAGTTCCCTTTTTCTTATTTAAACCGGAATAAAAGGACTAACTAAGAAAGAAATGGCACTTTGATTCGATACCATTTGATTATATATCATAGAAATTGAAAAAGTTCTTTTTGTTTATCGCAATAACAAGCAATTTTTTTTTTTTTTTTTCAAATTTAATAAATCTTTTGATTTATGATTTGTTGGAACAAAAGGGCGGGCCCGGCTAAGTACTGACCAGGCCGGGCCGTGGAACTAAAAAGCCCCTTCGGACGAAATCACGAAATCAAAAAATAAGAGTATATACTATGACGGGCGTTTTCAAGCCTTATTTTTTTTTATAATGTAACATAGTATTATCCTTTTTCAATTGAGAGGAGAGATGGCTGAGTGGACTAAAGCGTCGGATTGCTAATCCGTTGTACGAGTTTTTCGTACCGAGGGTTCGAATCCCTCTCTTTCCGTTTTCATTGATGACTTGGCATTTTCTTTCGAATTTATCGCGAGCTCTTTTTTATTATTATTACATAGTTAAATTTATTATTATTAATAGTTAAAAATTAAGTTAAAAATTAATAGTTAAAGAAGTGGAATAGATAAAATCTTACTAATAACAGTTTAAAATCAAGCAAAGAAAACCTTATTTTTTATTCTTCACGTCCAGGATTACGTCCTGGATCATTAGACAGGAATCCGAAGATAAAGAGAGAAACAAAGAATATCACTACCGTGTAAACAAATAGTTTGAGAGTAAGCATTACACAATCTCCAAGATTTTTTTTAGGAAAAAAGAGAATAGATTCTCCACTTTTATACCACATACCCTACCTTTTTTTATTTTGACACCAAGAAATAAAGTGGGGTGATCCGGATTTGTCGCGGTTGTACAAGAATTTCAATATTTGAATTGAGAGTGTAAGACGTATCTGATCTTATCAATTCCACGAATTTTTTTCGAATAAATCATGAATTTGTCTGGGACTTTATTAAAAATATCATCGAAAACTTACAGCAGCTTGCCAAACAAAGGCTAAGAGAAAAAAGAACAGGGGTATTACTGGCATAACATCTACAATTGGATTCAAAAAAGCGTAGGCTTCGGGCAATTTGGCGACGAAAAAACTACTGGAATAAAGAGCAGAATTAAGGTAGATACAGATCAAACTTAAAATATTAAGCATAACAAACATTTTGTTTTTGGGGATAATTGTATTTATTTTGATTGAGTTATTAATAAATTTAATTGAGTTTTTTATTATTATATTTTATTATTATAAATAGGGTATTATTGATAGAAGAAAAAAAATGAATAAAAATAAATAAGATAGACCAAAAAACTTTCTTTGATTTGAACTCACCCAATCAAAAATCCTTCTATATCTCAAATCAAAAGAGAATAGAATAAATCATACTTTCGTACAATATCTTAATTGAATTATATGTAATGATCAATAAATTCAGTTTAATTCTATGTCTACATGTATAGTCTACATGTATAAAAATTCTAGTAATCCATTTTCTAAATAATAGATATTTAGACTGGAGTTGACGAATAACCCGTACCAATATTAGTGTTTATTAGTGTCGAATAGAAATAAATGGGGCGTGGCCAAGTGGTAAGGCAACGGGTTTTGGTCCCGCTACTCGGAGGTTCGAATCCTTCCGTCCCAGAGCATACCCCGTCTATATATATTATTATATAATGTGATCATTATATTAACATTCTATTAATATAATATATTTATAATTTTTTTTTGATATATAAAATATATCATAATAAAATATATATAAAAGATTGCCTTTTCGAACAGCCTTCTGTATTAAGAGTAGAATATTGGTATAGAATGTGATTATTATTATTTTTTTTTTCATAATCCGCGGAATCATATCTTTTTCACAAATTTAATTGAGTTCAAATAACACGCAAACGATTTTACAGTATAAATATGAAAAAATAACAACATAAAATTTCTCCCTTACATCAGTGTTTTTTTATCTATCTTTTTTTAATCACAGATGGTTTAATCCAATATGAATTTCTCTCTCTCTTACTGATGATAAAAAACGAAAGGTCCTTGCTGTAAAACTTTATGTTATGCAAAATGCAAATAATTATATCGGATAGGAGATTTTTCAATCAATTCAATCTTTGTAACGAACTCCTATGAGTTCTTGGTACTTGAAGAAGTATGAAATTGTTGAATTTATGCTACCACTATTATGGATACAGATTCAAAATAACTTGTTTCTTCGTATTATATTTATTTATTCGTGTTATATTAGTTATAATTTAGTTAACTAATTTGATTTTTACAATAATCGAAAAATATTCTAAAATTTAGAATGATATAAATAAGAAAAAATCTGATATAAATAAGAAAAAATCAAAAAAAAATTATTTTTATAGAATTTCCAATATTAAATTCTATTAATCTCTATCCGAACCAATGATTATTCATGATTCCATAATTGAATCAATTACATATGGGTTCCAAACTGAAGGAATGTTATGGTAAAACTTCGTTTAAAACGATGTGGTAGAAAGCAACGTGCGACTTGAAGGACATGATCCGCTGTGGAGTCTTACATCCACCATTTTTTTATATGTTATATAGGAATGAAAGTGCTCTTGGCTCGACATCATTTGTTCTGTTCCGCTGTAACTCTCTTTTTTTGGGGGGGGGGTGTGTGATATAATATAGTATAGGATGGAGCTCGAGTAGAAAGTATTGATTTATTTTTCAGGGGCAAGAATCTAGGGTTAGTATCAATCAATAAATTGGAACAGCTTCGTAAGTATATTTTCGATACATAAACTTAAAGGGTCCTGTTCGAGAAAATTTCCAATTCAAAAGGAAAGTTTGTTGAAATTGGTAAAACTCTTTCGATCAAATCAAAAGGAAAGTGTATTACGCAGGAATCAAACATTCGTATGATTCTTTGACAGAAAGAAATCACAAAAAATGGTATGTTGCTGCCGTTTTGAAAGGATTTAAAGATCACCGAAGTAATGTCTAAACCCAATGATTCAAGGCAAAGATCCTGGAACAAGGAAATACCATTTTCAATTGTCTTAACAACTAGATCAGAAAAGAATCAAAATGGATTCTAAAGAAGACAGACAATTAAAGGGTTAGAGACCGCTCAATAGATGAAATATCTAAAAGGTTTCTCTTTTGAGTTATTTCAGAGTTATCCAACTTGAGTTATGAGGGTGCAAATACGACTAATTTTCTTTTTTGTTGGGTAAGAAAGAATAAGAAAAAAAGTACTAAAATCAATAGTCTAATTAATTTGATGATTTTATGGATATATTTGATATTGTAATTCTATACATAGACATAATTTCGAATTTTCTCGAGCCGTACGAGGGGAAAACTTCTTATACGTTTCTAGGGGGGGTATTCTTCATCTATCCCAATGAGCCATTTATCGAATCGTTGCAATTGATGTTCGATCCCGACGAGAGGGAAGAGATCTTCGGAAAGTGGGTTTTTATGATCCGATAAAGAATCAAATCTATTTAAATGTTCCTGCTATTCTATACTTCCTTGAAAAAGGCGCTCAACCTACAGGAACTGTTCATGATATTTCAAAAAAGGCGGGGGTTTTTACGGAACTTCGCCTTAATCAACAAACAAAATTCAATTGATAAAATAAAATAGAAAAAAAGAAGGTGTGGATGGCTTATATATAGCTTTGTATAACCCTTTTAGTATTGTTACTTTTAGTATTGTTACTATAGAATGGTGTCCTTTAGTTATAACGACAAAAAAATGGATTTCTATTTTATTGATATAACAATTGATCCAATAATTTAAAATTGAAATAAAATAGATAGAAAAAAAGATCAAGTGAATAAATAAGAAATGACGTAGAAGTAATGGGGTCTATAGACATAAAAATTTGACATTACCCCCGTTTTCGTTGGAACTCTATGAACAAAAAAAACAAAGGACTAAATCTGCTTATTTTAGTTATTGAATAAACCTCATTTTTTTCTACTTCTCCACCGTCTTCCTTAATTTAGTCTTCCACCTATATTATATATAGTGCCAATCCAACACAAGTCCTTCGTTTTTTTATATTTCAATTTAAATAATTTGAATTTGATTAATTTTAATTGATTGAAATCGGAATTGTTAGTTCGATTTAGAATTTGTTTTCTCTTTTGTATACGTATGCTTTTCTCAATATTCATATTGACAACAGTGTATCAAATAAATATAATCCGATCGTGGATAAATGGATCTATTTATCCCTGTTCCATAGATTTTATTTCATTCAAATAATAGGCTCTTATATTTTCTGTCATACAAGAAGTCTTTTTTGATTAAGATTTTAATCAATTAAACTTGATATATACTAATTAATGGATAATATAATATAATATAAGAGAAGAGAGACAAGAGGCGGCCTATAAATATTTGAAAATCTTTGACTTTATCCTTATTTTATCTTTTATTTGAGAATTTTTTGTATTTTCGTCGGATTTGTTCATTTTTATTATGTTCAGTTAGAGTTTTTTTTTTTTTTAATGGTTTGATTGTGTTGTACCATTCAATTTCGTTATTTATTGGGATTCTGATTGTATCTACACATTCTAATTTGTTTATTTGGGTTGCTAACTCAACGGTAGAGTACTCGGCTTTTAAGTGCGGCTAGCATCTTTTACACATTTGTATGAAGCAACAGATTCGTCCATACCATCGGTAGAGTTTGTAAGACCACGACTGATCCTGAAAGGAATGAATGGAAAAAGCAGCATGTCGTAGGATAATTCTGAGAATATTTCATTCTTACTGAATAGGTCCAAAATCTTATTTCAATTGTTTAAATTCCATTTTTAAAAAAGAATTTTTTGGGGGGGTCGAATGAATAAATGGGTAGAGCCTTACTAGAGGTTCCAATTCTAGGGAAATAAAAAGTAACGAGCTTCTGTTCTTCATTTTTGAATGATTACCCCAT